TGGCGATGAATCAACAATTCAAAGTGCTTTTCTTGCGTATTCTTGATGAACCAGCGTTTATATATAGATGTAGGAGGATTTGTTTGGGAAGCAATAAGCCCCTTTGACATCTCTTCATCTGCAAAGAATTCTCGACGTGAAAACACAGAGACAGAGGGCTGATCTTTGAATAGGGAAAAGAATGGATCCGCAGGATCCCAAATGAATTGGCTTGTTCGAAAAAAGCCTTGTTCTTTGGAAAATCTATCTCGTGTCTGGTACTGCATGGTTCCACTCTGCAAGAACTCCGAATCATTCTCTTGAAGCTCATCCTCTTTATGATAAATGATCCATTTACCCCGAAATGACCCAGTCCAATAGGGAAATCCCAATTCAGTGGGCCTTTCGATACAATCAAATAGATTGCCACAAGGGCGCCATATTCTAGGAGCCCAAACTATGTGATTGAATAAATCCTCCTCTATCTGTTGCGGATCGAGGGCCCCTTCCCCTTCTTCAAACTCCGATTCGTATTTTTCATATAGAAATCTCTGATCAACGATAGAACAAGATCCATTTTGCATCATATCTAACTGATTCCTTGGTTCGGACCGAAGAAGTAATGTCACTCGATTATTATCAAACTGACTGCAATATTTTTCTGTCCGTGAGGATCCCGCCAGAGCCAGAGCGCCTTCTACTTCTAATAGTAATAATAGTAATAGGCCATGAACTAGATCAGAATCATTCTCAACGAATCCATAAGAAGTGATCCAATCTTTTTCATCGTGTCTGGATGAAGACCAAAGATCTTGAGCGACCGATCCGGCAGAACAACTCAAAAGATAAAGAAGTATCGTGAATTTCTTCATGCTCGTTCCAAGTTCGAAGTACCATTTGTACAAATAAGAATACCCTCCCTTACATGATTTCTTCTTCATATAGATAGATATAGGATCTATGGGGCAATTACTTAGAAGTACATTTTGTGTAACAGCCCTTCCTATCTGATAGAAAAGGATCCCATGATCCTGAACCGATCTTATCTGGGATCGAAAATCCCAAGTTTTTCTATGAAGAGCTGATCTAATTGTATTAGTTTCTATAATGGATTTCTTCTGTGTAATACTAATCGATAGGGCCTCATTGATAAGTGCTACAAGATCTCGCGCATTGGAACCCATGGTTATGGGCCCGAATCCGTTAGTATGGAACATCTTCTTTTCCAAGTGAAATCCCCTAGTATATGAAAGAATGAAAAAGTGCTTTCGTTGTTGTGGAAGAAGAAGCCTTCGTATCTTAATGCATGTATTTAATTTATTCGGAGCTATTAGAGCGGGATCCACTTTTTGGGGAATATGAGTCGAAGCAATAACAAGAATCTTTCCAGTGGAACATCTTTCACAATCCCTGGAGAGATAGTTCTCTAATAGACCGAGGGATAAGTAATTCGACTCATTCACATGCAGATCATGAATGTTTGGAATCCATATTATGCAAGGAGACATTGCTTTTGCTAATTCGAATTGAAGGGTGATATCAAATTGGTCTATTTTCGGCGTCATATACATAGTTAGCACATTCGTCATAGTTAGCAGCTCCGTATCAATATCAAGATCAAGGTCATCATCACTATCATCAATATCGTCACTATCATCAATATCGATATCATCAATAAGATAACCTTTAGGCTTGTCATCCAGGAACTTGTTCGGAAATACCGTAATGAAAGGAACATAGGAGTTTGTCGCTAGGTATTTGACCAAACAGGATCGTCCAGTTCCTATAGAACCTATCACTAAAATACCTCTAGAAGGGGATAGGGCTAAGCGGAGCGAAAAGGGTTTTCCATGAGGAGATGGGGAATGAAAACTATTAGCCCCACACGAGGTTTGTGAATAAGTGATTGTCTGATAATGAGCAAGGAATATCCGTCTTTCTGCTAAACAGGATCTATTGAACTCATAATTCATTAGATCCTTTTGATGAATGTCAACTAAGTATCGTAAGGAAATTGATCCCGGTTGTTCAATCATTTGATAACCAGAGTCATTCTTTGATAAATGATCACTATGAGTCAGACTCAATAGAATTTGATCAATCCTTTTTTCTGTCGTTAAGGTGGAGAACTGAACCAAGAATTCTCTTTCTTCATCATCAATCGAATCACTGTTCGCTACCCAGAATTCTATTTTCTCATCAATCCAATCATCGTTCACGTTTTTTCTTTTTCTTATCAATGAATAGATCTCTTTACTTGTACGACTTAGATGTCTCGTATTTCTCGAAAAAAGGATTCGATTGATGGGATTTGGTATGATACTTACAAGATCGATGAGATTGATCTTCCAATATTTCTTCTTAGAACGTAGTGATTTGACCCCATAAGTGGGACCACCACCCAATAGCATGTTGCCACCAGAAGCAGAACCCCGTATTTCTTCCAGAGAATCTCCTAATTGTTCCAGAACAACTAGAAAGAGATTCTTTAACCAGAAAGGATTCAGTTCAGATGTAGGAT